ATCATCCACGCCTGAAACGTATCTTAATGCCTGAAAGTTGGATAGGCTGGCCTTTACGTAAGGATTATATTGCCCCCAATTTTTATGAAATACAAGATGCTCATTGAATAATCAGAAACAAATATTCACTTCTACAACTCCAGATATTAAAAGAATATTTGGACGTTCTCTTATAGATCAAACAGAAATAATTGACGTTTCATTCACATATATATATATTTTTTTATTTAGGTGGTCTAAATAAATTAAATACTAAAAAAAAAGAGTTAGAAGGTTCATTGAAATTCTCAAATTTTGAAGATACTTTATTCGGATGAGCCGAGCCAATAGGATGAAATTAAAAGAGTTCCGCATCATGAACTATGTACCGCGCACATCACTTAGAAGGTCTCTAGAAAGTAACATAGGAGGAAATGAAAGAGGGTCATATTCTATTCGTACAGTATCCGAGATGAATCTTGGATATTCCCGCCCTTCAACTCCCCTAAGACTCTTTTTTTTGGTCTTTCAACTAAGCAATCGTTTTCGAATATGTATGAAGTAGTAACATTTTTTTGAACTGGCGGAGACACGAACAAATAAAAAAAGAAGAGGAAACAAAATAGAATTCGTTTCTTTTGCCTGTTTTATATACATAAAACATAATTACATAACATAATTAGTAAGGGATATATCTCCGAACTATAATACTGAATATGGATGTCGACCCATATCAATTAATTTGTAGAATATATACTCATACAAATTACTCATGTGCCAGGAACCAGATTTGAACTGGTGACACGAGGATTTTCAGTCCTCTGCTCTACCAGCTGAGCTATCCCGACCATTCACGACGCATCACCCTCGTTTTATTTTAATATAGGACTTGGGTCTATGTCAATTAAAAAAACGAAAAGATATTACAAAGTATTATCCAGGCCCTTGTAGAATTTCTTGTATCTTCAAAAAAAAAAGAAAACTTTGTAAGTTTCAATACAGTACAAATAATGATATGGATTGTTAATTATTCAAATTTAATACATTATTCAAAGATGCTGATTTACATTTGTACACGTATCATTATCATAATCATATATATCACACACAAGGCTTGTGATAAGAAAACATTTTTCTGCTCAGATAGGTTTGTGAAAGAGTAGAGTGAGAATGACTGAGAAACATAACCAATTTCGAGTCGCTAATAAAATGAGAAGATAAATAATTAGGGAGGCAACGAGGCAACCAGGTCTTTTTGGGGATAGAGGGACTTGAACCCTCACGATTTCTAAAGTCGACGGATTTTCCTCTTACTATAAATTTCATTGTTGTCGATATTGACACGTAGAATGGGACTCTATCTTTATTCTTATCCGATTAATCAATTCTTAAAAAGATCTATCAGACTATGATGGAGTGAATGATTTGATCAATGACTATTTTTCATCTAAATAGATATATAAAAATTATAGAACCGGTTGGAGTCGTCATTAATCATTTTTAATCATTTGGCGATAGTATTTCAGTAAGTATACATATGTATATAGGTTTCATCCTTTCGGAAGTTTCGATGGAAGGATTCCTTTACGAACACAATGCCGCCAACTCCATTTATTAGAACAGCTTCCATTGAGTCTCTGCACCTATCCTTTATTTATTCTCGCTTTCTGAAACCCTTGTTTGTTTTCATAAAACAGGATTTGGCTCAGGATTGCCCATTTTTAATTCCAGGGTTTCTCTGAATTTGAAAGTTATCACTTGGTAGGTTTCCATACCAAGGCTCAATCCAATTAAGTCCGTAGCGTCTACCAATTTCGCCATATCCCCCCTTTTTTTTTGTGATGTGATTAGGATCACATCATGATGCCGTTTACCCCTTTTCGTTCATTTCCATTTTTATTATGCTGGAACCGTGGAATTCATTAGATATCGATTCCTGTATTGAATCGTGTTTGCTCCCATTTGATTTCGTATCTATCTTCTTTCATCTCTATTGGAAACCATACTTGGTCCAATCAGAAATTCAATATAGATATATACCACATAACATATATCTATTATAATATATATATTAGACTTATACATGTCCCTATTTCTATCATTTTTAGTGTGCAATTTTGAATACTTGAACGGTCGATTCTTTTTTTTTCGTCTTAGGTTTCGCCTTTCCGAATGAAACCATAGGAATGTTTCATTATGATCTGGATTGCACTTTTATCTTTTTATCCTTTTCTTAGGGAAGACCATAATAAATAATAAAAAAAACGACAAAGGGCAATTTAGTAATTTAAAATTTCATTAATAGCCATAACTAATCGAATGGATATAATTAATCAATTCGTTATTCCGTTAATTTCGAATTAGTTATCAATGAGTTATCAATGAATATTAATGAAATAGGAAATTCTTTTTTATTATATTTTTATTATATAAATTCTATATTTTCGATTTCAAATATATATATAATATATAATAATGAATTATATTAATTATATGAATTAATTATACGATTCTAATATAGAATAAGATTCTAACTTAATTACTAGACCTTAATTACTAGATTATATTACTAACTTTAGTTACCAAATTCTATTTCAAATTCGAAATATAACTAAATATATAGAAATATAAAACTATGTACTAAAATATTTTATTTATAATTTATCTAGTTATAATATAGTTATGTTATAATATAGTTATAGTTTTCTTTTATTTATATTTTTTATATAGTATATATATAGTAAGTAATTATATAGTAAAATATAAAAAAACAATATTAAAAAAATAGTAAATTAAATATGGATATACTAAAAAAATCTTAGTATCTAATTAAACAAATTAAGATATTTATTATTGATAAACATATATTTGATAAACATATATTTGAGAAATAGATCTAAATTAATAGATCAAAATGAAATGTTTTTGGAAATTTTATTTTCCATTCTTATTCGTTTCTATAGTTGAATTTTTTTACATTTATATCATATTTCTTATGAAATAGCTAAGAATAAAAAGTTAAGATCTTAGTAGCAGTAGTTTACTAAATTAGTATACGTGTACAATTTATATTATGCGAATTATGCGAGCCCGCTTAGCTCAGAGGTTAGAGCATCGCATTTGTAATGCGATGGTCATCGGTTCGATTCCGATAGCCGGCTTTTCTCCATTTGTTTTATTTTTTAGATGATTGATAATATGAAATCAAAGTGAAAAGCTTCTTTGCCCTTTCCTAAAGGTCACCGAGCCCTTTCTATTATTTCATAGAAACTTCCAATTATGAATAAAAATTGGATTGGAGGGGTTTGGTCTCTGTAGAACAAATCAATCAAGAAAAGAGCCCTTCATTTTTTTTCTATTATTTCAAATTCTTTTTCTTTTTTATTTATATAATACTTTATATAATACAATTATATATATAATATTTATATACAATAAGGTCCGGATATTGATACAATTCCTCTAATTATTCTTTGTAATACTTCAGTAAATTTCGCTTCATTTATCATATTTTAGTTTAGTTTTAATTTTGGTTTATGAAATTTCATAAAAAAAAGGAGTCTTTATGTCGCGTTACAGAGGACCTCGTTTCAAAAAAATCCGCCGTCTGGGGGCTTTACCTGGGCTAACTAGTAAAAAGCCTAGAGCCGGAAACGATCTTCGAACCCAATCGCGCCCCGGCAAAAAATCGCAATATCGTATTCGTTTAGAAGAAAAACAAAAATTGCGCTTTCATTATGGTCTTACGGAACAACAATTACTTAAATACGTTCGTATCGCCGGAAAAGCCAAAGGGTCAACAGGTCAGGTTTTACTACAATTACTTGAAATGCGTTTGGATAACATCCTTTTTCGATTGGGTATGGCTTCGACTATTCCTCAAGCCCGCCAATTAGTTAACCATAGGCATATTTTAGTTAATGGTCGTATAGTAGATATACCAAGTTATCGATGCAAACCCAGAGATATTATTACGGTGAGAGATGAGCAAAAATCTAAGGCTCTGATTCAAAATCATCTTGATTCATCCCCCCCGGAGGAATTACCAAAACATTTGACTCTTCACCCATTACAATATAAAGGATTAGTCAATCAAATAATAGATAGTAAATGGGTCGGTTTGAAAATAAATGAATTGCTAGTTGTAGAATATTACTCTCGTCAGACTTAACCCGAACTAAAATAACATAGGGTTCGGCCAATTTTGCCCCCTTTTTTCGCTTAAGTAAAGGGACTGAGTTAAGTTAAGGGGTTGGGTCTGGGGATTTTTCTCTCATTCATGTATCTCTAGATCAGTAGGGGATTTTAATTCCTTGTCCATTTTGTACAGTATTTTCGTACCACAGAAATTAGGATTAGGAATAAAGAATCCATATCAAAGAAAAGATACGGGCTAGCTGTTGGAGTATCCATTCTTATTTGATGCATTGTGGCCAGTAACATTGATGAATTAGGTGAAGGATACGGAAAGAGAGGGATTCGAACCCTCGGTAAACAAAAGTCTACATAGCAGTTCCAATGCTACGCCTTCAACCACTCGGCCATCTCTCCTACATAATGATTATGGCCCAAAAACCGAGTAAATAGTGAGTCATTTATATTCATTTTTTATAGGTCGGATTCAAATATTTTTAATTTTTTATTGATTCCTGTCAAAAAGAAACAATTTGAGTAACAAGGGCGTCTTTTTGTTTTAATGAATCCATTTTTACGTTATTTCGTACTGTACAATTCCTTTGTTTGTGGGATCATTTTCTCACGAAAGGAAATTCAAAAAAATTATAGAATGGATTAATACACCTATGTCTAGATCTGGGATAAATGGAAATTTTATTGATAAAACCTTTTCAATTGTAGCCAATATCTTATTACGAATAATTCCGACAACTTCAGGAGAAAAAGAGGCATTCACCTATTACAGAGATGGTGCGATTTGATTATTTTTATTTTTTTTTACCGCTCTCAGTCTTAAGAGAAAGACAACATTATTATTAATTATTCGGAATAGGAAGAAAAAATTATTGAAAAAAATCTACGCTTGTTGAAGGTGAAGTTTGTAAATAAAGCAACCCCTTCTATCGTGTATCCCCGATTAATGCAGCCTCAGATGCTTCAATTGTCGATTCTAGAGTATTGAGCGAAAGGTTACACCTATAAACCCTACTCCACTAGTACCAATAGGAGGCATAGGGGAAGAAGCACTACCCCTAGGAATCAACACACGAAAACTTTGTTAGAAATGATTCCCGTTACTTATCAGGATCGGGACTAACAAGAATGGTTGGGACAACAAACATCCATCTCGTTCGTATTTTGGATACCCGTATAACCATCGAAGACTGTTGAAGTGACTAATTCCTGCAAATTTAAGGGCGTTGAAGACAAAGAAATTGTTGGGGGTCGCCTTTTTTATCTAATATAATACCAACATGCTTGATGTTAAGGAAAGATCTTTTACAAGAAGGTTGGCTAGAGATTTCTTGTAAAAACACCAGCCCCGCTCAGTTTATAATGAAAATCTTTCAATCTTTTTTGATTCCATGTCTTTTTTCATTATGCACATAAAGGAGGAGCCGTATGAGGTGAAAATCTCACGTACGGTTCTGGAACGGAGATTCTTTGAATCGAATGACGACCGTAACGGATGTCGGCTCAATCCGAAGGAAATTATGCGGAAGCTTTACAGAATTATTATGAAGCTATGCGACTGGAAATTGATCCTTATGATCGAAGTTATATACTCTATAACATAGGTCTTATCCATACAAGGAACGGAGAACATACAAAAGCTTTGGAATATTATTTTCGGGCACTAGAGCGAAACCCGTTCTTACCACAAGCTTTTAATAATATGGCCGTGATCTGTCATTACGTGCGACTATCTCCACTATAGAAATAAAAAAAAAGGGAAAGAAAGAAGAAATCCGTTAATAAATACTATAAAAAAAAAGGTAGGCTTTCTACATATGTATCGTTCAAAACAACGATTTTTATCAGCTGTAGTAAAGAAATAAACTTCATATTCAAGTAGAAATATTAATATGAAGAAATAGGTATGCCTAAATACTTTATTCTATGGATAAAGGATCTAATTGATAGAGGAAGCGCCGTAAAGATCAATTCGCGAGGTTTTGGTCCGATACAATAAGAACTGCTTACTTATGTCATGATATGAGATAAAAGTTAGGAATCAACTTATGTAATAAAGTGGATCCCCTAAGGTATTGAGCAGCGGTGTAGCATCAGATCCCAAAGATAGTAAGTCTTTTCCTTCTTATGAAGGAAGGCCTTTTTCAAAGATTCTATATAAATTTATATATGAAACCGAGATAGTTACCTTTACAGAAAATTCTAATGATAGTGAAAATGCTTATGCTTTATTGTTCTGAAGGTGGGAGAAAAGATAAAACTGATTATTAAGAAAATTTTTAGTTTGAAACTCATGTAATTAACCTCTTTCTTTTGGTTAACTCGAGAAAAAAAGGGATCGCGATATATCTATGAGAAATCCCATTCAATTAGATACGATAGATTACATCAAAAGAATTTGACCGCTGAGCCGTATGAGGTCGGAAACTCTCAAGTACGGTTCTAAGGGAAGGAATTTACCCCCCTATTCCGACCGGGGAGAACAGGCCGTTCAGCAAGGGGATTCGGAAATTGCGGAGGCTTGGTTCGATCAAGCCGCCGAGTATTGGAAACAAGCTATAGCGCTTACTCCTGGCAATTATATTGAAGCACAGAATTGGTTGAAGATTACAAGGCGGTTTGAATAAGAACACTGTTATATTTATTTAGTTATTTAGTTTCCATTTCTAATTTTTTCTATTTCTATTTGTTATAATTAATTATTTGTTGTCCCTATCGGTCGTCAAATAACTAAAACGGATCGTTTTTCTGGGAAGAACCAATCAAAGAATTTCATTATATCCCTTCTAAAGATCGTTCTATTTCGTCTAATATTTCGTAGGAATAAACGATATACAGATCGATATACAGATAAAGTAGAGAATCTTTTTAGTTTCTGCTTTTAAAACTAATAAAAAAACCTTCGAATAACTAAATATAAATACTGAGATGTCTCTTAGTTTAGTAATTACTTCTCGCCAAATTTTGAATAGAGTACGGAATAGAGTCACATTAATATGTTATATGCATGCAAGACATAAAGTATAAAGTAGTTCCGTTTAGTAACTTATAATTGAGATATGAATACACTGGATTGCACAAAAAAATGGTTTTTGAGTCAATTCAAAGCCAAGAAAAAGGGTTTATAAGATTAAAAAGGTCCGTTAAGCGCCTCACAGATATGTCATAATAGATCCGAACACTTGCCCCGGATCGACTTCCAGATCATAATTGCTCTAGTGAATAACTAAAGAAAATAGATAGATGGGAGATGTGAAGAGAAAAAACTAAGTCTAAACATCTCTCATAGGTTCACTAATTACTTAACTATTTATTGGCGGGTCTCTTTGTATGTGTTGTCCGGAAAGAGGAGGACTCAATGATTATTCGTTC